AAAGGAATTAATGACTTGGACTGGGTATTAACGGTCAATCTCCGGTAGAAGGTTCCGTCGGAACAATTATTTATTTCAGGTACCTCTTAAATAAAAAAAAAAAAACAGAGAGAAAATGTGGGGAGAAATGACAAGAAGATATTGGAACATGAATTTTGAAGAGATGATGAAAGCAGGAGTTCATTTTGGCCATGGTACTAGGAAATGGAATCCTAGAATGGCACCTTACATCTCTTCAAAGCGTAAAGGTATTCATATTACAAATCTTACTCGAACTGCTCGTTTTTTGTCAGAAGCCTGCGATTTAGTTTTTGATGCAGCAAGTATAGGAAAACACTTCTTAATAGTTGGTACCAAAAATAAAGCAGCCAATTTAGTAGCATCAGCTGCAATAAGGGCTCGGTGTCATTATGTTAATAAAAAATGGCTCGGTGGTATGTTAACGAATTGGTCCACTACAGAAATGAGACTTCATAGGTTCAGGAACTTGAGAGCGGAACAAAATACGGGGAAACTCAACTGTCTCCCGAAAAGAGATGTAGCAATGTTGAAGAGGCAATTATCTCACTTGCAAACCTATCTGGGCGGGATCAAATATATGACGGGGTTACCCGATATTGTAATCATCATTGATCAGCAAGAAGAATATACGGCTCTTCGGGAATGTCTCACTTTGGGGATTCCAACAATTTGTTTAATCGATACAAATTGTGACCCGGATCTCGCAAATATTCCGATTCCAGCGAACGATGACGCTATAGCTTCAATCCGATGGATTCTTAACAAATTAGTATCCGCAATTTGTGAGGGCGGTTCTAGCTATATAAGAAATTGTTGATTAATAATAGGATAAGTCAATGACTTTGGAAACTCCATAAATTGATTGAATCGGTTACTATCCTTGAGTCTCAAAAAAGAGATCAAAATCACTGGGGATATTATGTGATCACTTGGGATCCGAAATATACGATTGATTCAAAGTAGACGAGTTGAGAAAGAGATACGAGATGGCTGAATCAAAATAATTCCTTTTTAAGTTCTATTTATGTCAGAGGGCAATATGAATGTTTTACCCTGTTCCATCAACTCACTAAAAGTGTTATACGATATATCCGATGTGGAAGTAGGCCAACATTTTTATTGGCAAATAGGGGGTTTCCAAGTCCATGCCCAAGTACTTATCACTTCTTGGGTTGTAATTGCTATCTTATTAGGTTCAGCCACTATAGCTGTTCGGAATCCACAAACCATTCCAACCGACGGTCAGAATTTCTTCGAATATGTCCTCGAATTCATTCGAGACTTGAGCAAAACTCAGATTGGAGAAGAATATGGTCCTTGGGTTCCCTTTATTGGAACTATGTTCCTATTTATTTTTGTTTCTAACTGGTCAGGTGCCCTTTTACCCCGGAAAATCATACAGTTACCGCATGGAGAGTTAGCTGCACCCACGAATGATATAAATACTACTGTTGCTTTAGCTTTACCTACGTCAGTGGCATATTTCTATGCGGGTCTTACCAAAAAAGGATTGGGTTATTTCGGTAAATACATTCAACCAACTCCAATACTTTTACCAATTAACATCCTAGAAGATTTCACAAAACCCTTATCACTTAGTTTTCGACTTTTCGGGAATATATTAGCGGATGAATTAGTAGTTGTTGTTCTTGTTTCTTTAGTACCTTCGGTGGTTCCTATACCTGTCATGTTCCTTGGATTATTCACAAGCGGGATTCAGGCTCTTATTTTTGCAACTTTAGCCGCAGCTTATATAGGTGAATCCATGGAGGGTCATCATTGACTAGCTTCCGAAATGGTCTTAAAAAAAGCTTATCCCAACTCATACCGGTATATACGATCTAGAATAGGAGAAAAAAAAAATGTATGATATTAGAGAATTAAAAAAAAGTAAGGGGGGTCGAGCTGGGTATATGTAAGGGCTCTAAGCCAATCCCTGTATATGTTTTGAAGAATGATTCTAGAATCCGGTTCAATAGAAGATACGGATGGTTTACGTTATTAAAGAAACAATGTATATGTGATATTAGATATTCACTAGTTATATATGGGCTATCCATATATATTATTTCCCATCCCACTGAATTTAGACGGATTCCAATGCAAGCCCTTCCGTTTTATCTGTGACTGTGGATTGAATGAATAAACAAATGAAGTCAAGCATGCATATAGAAGAGAAAGAGCGAAGAATTGAAAGAATGGAATGGTTCGGAACAAAGAAATGGAAGAACTGGAACCGTATAGATTTACAAAGACTCCACGGATAGGAACTAAAAACGAGATATCGAAGTAGCTCTGATGATTCAGTAATATTATTATTTCAATTCAGAGTTCTTAGTTCTTTTTTTTTTTTCGGATAGATCTTAAGTGATGGAATAATGAAGTAATAATTCATCGGTTGATTGTATCATTAACCATTTCTTTTTTTTGGTGCGAGGAACTTAATATGAATCCATTGATTTCTGCCGCTTCCGTTATT